TCATTTAAGGATCCGGTAAACAGGGCAGTGCCCCAAGAATTACCACGTCATTTGATCTAGTTTAGTGATAGCGGTAGGTCAGCTTGGTTCGCTTAAACAGGTTAGCCCCCGGCTGGATTGAATCTTTTTTCCTAGTAGCGAACCCTTTACTCGTTCCCACAATCATCTTTCTTGTACCTCGATAACCAAATCCCAGATGTACTCTCACGAACTTTCAAAATAGCACAATCAATAAAGGGAAGTGCGCCGGGAAAGCCACCTGAGATGCTGGTTCAATTCCAGCTTGTAAATCAAAGAAAACAAAAAGGGGAGGCGCACCGACCGGAAGTGAGGAGCCAGAAAGCATAGATTTCCAGGTCTATCTATTAAACGTTATTTCACCGATACGAGTGCCGAGTTGTTTCGAGTCTCAGAATCCGTTTTGTATAAAGAAATGATGAAACGGCTAAATGAATTAGATGAATTGGAAGAGTAATTTGATGATGATGATGATGAAGTTGATGATAGTTGACCTCTCCCTTGTTCTCAGTTACTCATCAAATGTCACTCGATCATTATCAAACTGACTGTAATCTTTTTCTGTCCGTGAGGATCCCATTTGAAATATGGAATTTTTTAGGTTGTAGTCTTCTTAACATATCAAGTAAAGAGGGCGAGGCCCCTAGCAATGGGGGAAAGGGGCAACCAACATAGGGGCTAGCACATAGTAATGCAGCTAAGTGGGAGTCTTACATGAACGCGCACTTGATCTTTGACTTGGTCCGCCGCGATCCATAAGGAAGGGGTTTTCGTTCGAAACAAGATAGCCGTAGGGAAAACCCTATGGGCTGGATTGAATCTTTCCTTCTCCCCCCCACCAGATCCATTAAAGGAAAACAGACTCAAGGATTGGGCAATTTTCCATATGTCTCTAGAAAGATAGGAGCTAATAAAAACTTTTATTACTCATGTAACTCTCATTTAATTACTCCATGTGTAACGCCCAAGGGGCCTTGTATTCTATTTAAACAGAGGATCTCTCACATTGATATACACATCCTTCACCCAATCTGCTCAAAGTATTTTCAACTCTTTCATGGTATCAGAGCACTAGCTCTTGGGAAAGGTTCAGTTGGTTCGTGTGAAGTGTGGTCTGAATACCTTGTTACGTGTTTTCTCTTTGGCGCTGTCCACCGCTGTGTCTGTATCCTTCTCCTCAGCACTTAGTTAGTATCCCGTCCATCGCAAATTTTTTGTCCATAAAATTGACACAGACGAACTACCTACTATGGACTACTAAGATAATGTCTTTTATTGAAGCACAAGATCTTCTCAGTTTCGTTGATGGAACTGGAAAAGAACCAAAGGAGTTTCTTGAGACTGATGACAAAGGTGAGATAATGAACCCTGAGTACGGGAGTGAATCAAAGAACAGACCGACTACTCAAAAGTTTAATGATGGGCACCATGACCGAAGACGTTCTTAGTCTTGTCGTTGGACTAAGAACGTCTCGTAATATTGGGATGTGCTTAGAAAAAACGTTTGCCCAATCTTCAAAGGACCGAGAACTTCAACTACAGTGTCAATTGCAGCTATGTCCGCAAAGGGTTCAAAACCTCTATCTTCTATCCTATTGTAGGCCGATAGGTCCGCTATAGCCTATCCGCCCACAGAGGTACCCAAACTCGTCGCCCTCTCTAGGGCAACCTCTGTCTGCCTTCTAAAATGAGCTGTACCGAGAGAGGAATAGCCTCTTTTGGGTTCCCGTGCTACGGCTGCTGCTACAGCATCATATGTAATGATCCTCTTCTCTGAGCCGCACCTGGCATCTCAGTTGTTGTTGTTAGAAACCGGTTTTTATTGGTAAATCATTGATTCAAAACCATTAGTGAATTCCCACAGCAATCCCAATCCCTTGCTGATGTGATGTGTTTTACATCGCACCGACGCCATTGTGTTTGGCTCGAGAGTCAACAAATGCAGGAATAGCTCCTCTGATGACTCAAGCGGAGTTGGTTTCTGATTCCCTGGCCTAGGTAAAGGGTGCTTTCGCTTTCGATATAGGAATTCAACTTCCTGCTCGAGTCGTAATAGCTCCTGTCCTGGGCTTTTTAGATAGTTCACTCTGCTTCGGGCCGGGCCGGCTTTCGAGTTGAAACTCCGCTCCTCGGCTTAAGAGCTTTAATAGCTCCTCTTCGGAGGTTTCTGGCTTTTTACTTTCTAGGTTTTGAGGTTAGGTTTGGAACCGGCTTTCGAGTTCCCTGTTCGAGAGAGCTCCTTGACCTGGGCTCTCGACGCTTATAGCCTTGTGGTATAGTTCAGTTCGTACTCGCATCAAGCTGTGGTCTCCGCCCCTTCGATTATTAGTAGGGGCTCGTGCCTTCGTTCCGTCGGTATAGGTATACCGTAAAATACCTGCCTCGAAGTCCCGTCAATTGAGTGCCGTCAGTCAGTGTTCTCAAATCCCAGATCCCCATAGTCTTCGGCGAGTGGAGGACGAAGGACGTTTCTGCTTTTCTGTCAAAAGAGCTCGTGTAGTTCTCAGAATACACCTACTTGCAGGCGTTTTTTCTAAGAAGTTCTTTTACCCGCTGACTGAAAAGCTTGACTAATAGGGGGACTGGACACCGATACCGCCAAGATGACATCAAGGGCGATTAGGTGTGGCTTGCTTGATAAGGGAAACAGAAGACGCGCCCCTCAAAGCCCCATTAACGCAAAACAACTCGACCCCTACGTTTTTAAATTACCAGAAGCTCTTAGCTACTCAGCTATACTATAATAAAGACTAAGGGGTATTACTTGATTGAAAGAGTATTCATATTATGGGGAGCTTCCCTTCCAACATCTGACTTATATACAGGTCAACATCGACTTAAGAAGCACGAATACATATAGTAGCTACCTCGGGAGAGGGATGAGAGTCGTGTTTTTAGTTCCATGAGGGTAGCTGCCTATTGCAGGAGCTCCTGACCTGAAGGGACACCAGCAAGCTTCTACTGAATGTAAACAAAGTCAAGGAGATGGAATCAACTCAATAGAATTAGGTATTTTATATGACTTCTGAAGTGACCGAACGAAGTTAAGGATTGATTCAATACCGAATCCCAGATCCCTATAGACGACTAATGGTAGGGGCCCCAACACCCATCGTGAACGTAGTTCATTGCTCGGGCAAGGGATATACGAATATACCGACTGAACGAAGTGAATACCTTATTCAATGATTTTCCTAGAACCATCAGATCCGCTGAGATGCCGAAAACACCTACTGAGATGAGAGTAGTTGGCCTAGAAGGCTCCTTGCTTGGTCCAGGATGGATTTTTGACCCGTAATCGCAACAACCCAATTGCAAGAGCTCCACTCTACCAACTGAGCTATATCCCCCGGATGCTTCCAAGGTGAGTGGCAGGCGTGACCAGGCGGAGCAGATGCCTCGACGAAGAAAAACCTCCTTTTCTTCTTCGGCCTCTGTTTCTCCGCGCAAAGGAGAGTCGTCCGTAAGGGATAAGCATTTAGGGAAGCAGTCCCCCGGCTATTCCGGTAAGCGAGTAGTCCGTTATGGATCCCCCCGTACTCCACTTTGTTGTTGACCCTTTCCGGCTGTGTGAGTCAATATATCCCTTAGTCCTCCGAAGGAGCAAGTGAAGTTACTGCAGAATTGCTTGGACTAGCTGGACTTAGCGGACTTACCCCTGTTGCTTTGTCTGTCCCCCGTTTACCCCCATATCCCCGCTGCGTGGGCGTCCCTGTAGAAAGGAACTCAACTCAAAACGAACCGCTTATTGCTTTGGCCGCTGAAGAGGAAGAACAAGAGTCTGGTTGCGCTTCGGGACGACTTCCCTACCACTGTTAAATAGCGCCCTCTTCTCTTAGTATAGTAAGCTGGCGGGCTTCTCCCAAGAGAATGCCTTCACTCCACTCCCCTTCAGACGCCTATGGAGAACTAAGGTACCATTAGGAGTCTCCTTTCCGAAGGCAGGGGGAACTCGAAAACAACAAACGCCACTATTTCACTGTTTAGGCGAAACTCCACGCACAACTCGCATTGAAGACGCTCCACTCGTTCGTAAGCACAATGGACTCGCTGTGAGTATGGAAGAAGGATAGGGTCAGCAGGCCTTTCTATCTCTTGCATTCATCTTATCCTTATTGTTGTACTCTTTCTTCAGTGTGGGGCGCCGTTTGCAGGATTGAAAGCGGCAACCGCCCTCAAGTCAAGACTAGAACGAAGGTAGAGCCTTACTCTATTCCTTCGCCCGTGAGACATCTACTTAGTTGTACATCGGTACTCGGACACCCCCTATGACTAAAAAGACAGAGGGAAAGACAAAGATTCCCATTAGCTGAAAGTGAGTCTACAAGGTGAAGACTCTCTATCGTCAGATCGTTGGCAGTCTGGTTCTGCTTTCTCTGACGCCAAGAATCAGAAAAGTAACCCCTTTCCTTTCTTTCAGTCGAGCAGCTCCACCAATAGAATAGGTCAGTCGAGTCCTCGACCGGGTACTCGGCCAGTAGATCCGCTATAGCTTGCCCTTTCATCGCCTTTCGCGAAGTGCACGTAATGTCGAACTCGGACAGCCTTAACAAAGAACCGGTTGCTTCAACATATGCCTGGTCGGATCAGACCTCGTGATCAAAAGAACCTTCTCAGACAGGAGGTAGTGACGGAGCTTCTCAGCCGCAAAGAAAGACTAAAGCTAAACGATTTTACTGTACCGTGATTCTGCTGGCTTCAACACTCGAGACAGGTAAGGTAGTATATAGGCCGCTCCTTACCATCGTGGTCCTCCTGCGCTAGCAACACCCCGAGCGAACTTGTCGTAGCGGACAAATAGTTGATGATAGGGTTTCCCCGCCATCAAGACTGGCGGAGACAAGAGCTCGTCCTTCATCGCTTGGAAAGCCTTCTGGCATTCTTCGGACCACACAAACTCGAAACCCTTTTTCATTATAACTGACCAGGGCTAGTCACTTTGGATCCCCATAAGTATGACAATCTCTCCTTTACTCGGGGCA